TGATCCCATTTTTTATTTTAAAATGACTAAAATAGAATTTCGTTTTTGAATTAAGTTACACGGCACAGTGAGTTCTTATTACTATTTTATTCAACTCACGAATTTCACAATTAATATGTTGATCCGAAATCACAGGATTGGTCGATGTCACAGCTAATGAGTCTATTTTTTTTTTTAGCGCCATCCATCTATAATGATTAATGAATTAAGAACTTTCAATTGAAACTAAACTTATTCTGTCAATTGGTTTTTTATTACCGTCGTATCTGAGAAAAATAGAAACTTAGGTAAGTTTTTTATAAACATATGTATCAAAAGAAAATATCTAATTCAGCTCTTTCATGCCTACTATAACTAGTTATTTCGGTTTTCTATTGGCTGCTTCAACTATAACCCCAGCTCTGTTGATTGGTTTGAACAAGATACGACTTATTTGAAATGAATTGAATGAACAATTCATAAAAATGAATATTTCTCCGGGATTTCGGGTATTCTACGGCTCCTTCCCGCGTCAATTGTTAACTCTTGGTCATTGAGATTTGCGGACAATTCAGATTAATATTTAGGGATAGATCTTACCTTTCTTTTTATACTATTAAACAAACAAATCGAAATGATTGAAGTTTTTCTATTTGGAATCGTCTTAGGTCTAATTCCTATTACTTTAGCAGGATTATTTGTAACTGCATATTTACAATATAGACGCGGGGATCAGTTGGACCTTTGATTGAATAATATTTTTTTTGATTGACCTCCTGTAAGGAGGGGGTCAAATTCAAGTAGCAATTCAACTGTGTTTTGTTAAGTTTTATTCGACATAACATAAACGGAATCACGCTCTGTAGGACTTGAACCTACGACATCGGGTTTTGGAGACCCGCGTTCTACCGAACTGAACTAAGAGCGCTTTCTTATGACAGGGGATACGATTGGAAAAAAAAGGATTTTTTTGTACCTCCAATACATCTTGCTTGCATACATCGATCGGTATGCAAAAATGAAAAAGGATTCTGTCCAATTTGAATCGATTTCACTTAATTAATATTAATCCCTCGTTACTGCCCATAGGAGAAGTAATAGGTAGGGATGACAGGATTTGAACCCGTGACATTTTGTACCCAAAACAAACGCGCTACCAAGCTGCGCTACATCCCTTTTCAAAATTTTTGTACAGTATCATTGTACAAAATCCATGTATTGTTTTCCACATCGTGATTTTCTCTTCTATCTATATACAATTTTCTTGTCATTTATTATTTTTGGTTTCATATAATATATGAATTATATATATCTGAAACCTAACGTAAAAAAAAAAAAATGATCTTGAACTACAGCATCTGACCATATATGTATTACAATAAAGAAGGAGGATTTTCAATGCGAGATATAAAAACATATCTCTCCACGGCCCCTGTGCTAACTACTCTCTGGTTTGGGTCTTTAGCAGGTTTATTGATAGAAATTAATCGTTTATTCCCAGATGCTTTGTCATTCCCTTTTTTTTAATTCTAGTTATTGATATGCGAAAAATCAAGAAAATTTTGGATACAATTATACGTGATGTGACTAAAACCCCGTCCACCCTTTTTTCATTCAGTTCTTTAGGATAGGAAGGAAAGAGAAGTGTATTGAACCTCAGCAAAAATCCTGTGGATCTAAGATCCTATTTTGGAGAACATAAATGGAAAGGGGAGTACAGTCTAGGGCAGGCTGCACGAAATCCATCATAGCATAGAAAGAGGATCCTTAAATGCTGGGATTAGCATAGGAATAATTGATAGTTAGAAAAAAATTGTATTACTTACATTATTACTATTATTCTATTCATATTAATTTGAATTACAACGAAATCTTTAGAAATGGAATTTCTAGTTAGTAACTTCTATATGATTTTTTTTGTTATTTTCGTATTCTTCGGTTCGGATCGAAAATAGAAGAGTTAAGTCGATTCAAAATGTAAAGGAGGTTTATGGCCAAGGGTAAAGATGTCCGAGTTATAGTTATTTTGGAATGTACAAATTGTGTCCAAAATGGTGTCAATAAAGAATCGCCGGGCATTTCTAGATATATTACTCAAAAGAATCGACACAATACGCCTAGTCGATTAGACTTGAGAAAATTTTGTCGCTATTGTCACAAGCATACGATTCACGGGGAAATAAAGAAATAGATCGAGCGGAACGTGTGTTCGATCTTTCCAATCCAAGGGGCAAGGAAGCAGGAAAAGGAGGAACTTCACATATATATATAATACAAATCAAACCTTATTTTGGTCGGATCTGAAATGAATAAAAAAAATATAATTTTAGAGAAAAGGAAAAACCCATGGATAAATCCAAGCAACCCTTTCGTAAATCTAAGCGATCTTCTCGTAGGCGTTATCCCCCAATTGAATCGGGGGATCGAATTGATTATAGAAACATGAGTTTAATTAGTCGATTTATTAGTGAACAAGGAAAAATATTATCTAGAAGGGTGAATAAATTGACCTTGAAACAACAACGATTAATTACTATTGCTATAAAGCAAGCTCGTATTTTATCTTTGTTACCCTTTCTTAATAATGAGAAACAATTTGAGAGAGCCGAGTCGATCCCTAGAACTACTGGTCCTAGAACCAGAAATAAATAGACATACTCCTCAATTTACCCAAAACTCCAATCGGAACTCAAGCTCAGATTTCTTTTTTGTTTGAAAAAGTCTAGAATCCATGGTTTCTTGTTGTGTTATAAGAAACAACAAATAGGGGAAATAGGGGAAGAAGAAATCTTTTTTTATTGAAAGATGTTCGTTCATTCCTACTACTTAATCTTAATTTATTCTATCTTCCCGGAGAAGGGACTCCGGGAATTCTTTTTCAATCATTTCTATATATTAATATCACTTTAGAATCTCCTTTATTTGAGAATCTTATTGGAAATCATGTAAAGACAATTCTTATTTGATATAGCTATTTGTGCAAGTATTTTACGATTAAGAAGCAATTGCTTCTTGTACATATTGTGTATTAATCGACTATAACTATAGAATACCCCCTTTTCACGAGTTACTGCATTTATCCGAGTGATCCACAAACGACGAAAATCCCTTTTTTGTCTTCCCCTATCTCGATGAGAGGAAACCAAAGCTCTCATTTTCTGTTGAGTAGCCGTTCGAGTAAGTCTTGAATGAGCCCCTATAAAGGTTGATGCAAATAAACGAATTTTTGTTCGACGTCTCCGAGCTATATATCCTCGTTTAACTCTGGTCATTGAATCAAATTAAACTTTAATGAATAACTAATTGATTTTTCTTCTTTCAGTCATCCTTTTATTCCCCGGTTGCTTAATAACAAAACGGATTATTCCAATATATAAAATAAAAATTCCAATGGCTTTTGCTACTATGACCTTCCCAACCACGATTTTTTATTCCTTCCAGACATTTTACTTGGAAATAAGAAATTTTATCGATACTAAAAAAATCCAAATAGTGGGTTCCGTCGTTTCTATGGTTACTTCGTAAACGGTGAGGTCCTCTCTATACACCGGAGCCTCCTCTTTCATTTCATTTAATCAAATGTTATTGTGAACTTGTATAGTTCACAATCTTTGGCTCTACCCATCAATTATACAATAATAGAGAGCTCTTTTCACAAAAAAGGCTATCCATACAGTGACGGCATTTAATTATAAAAGTTGGCTAGGTAGCTGACCTTGTTAGTCCGTTCTTTCAAGAATAAGAACATGATTTTTTGCTTCTTATAGTACTATTTCCTCCGCTTAATGGATAACTATTTGCTACCAATGGGGAATTTTTTCTCATCTCAAATGGAGGTGATTGGATTTGCACCAATGGAAACCATAAATTCCATACACAAACAATATAGGTATTATGATAGATAGGTATATATATGATAGATCGATGGATCCTCATTTTTAGGTAATAAATACCCTTCTTCCACTCTATCTATCCTATGTTACTGGCAATTGGTACTGGAAAAATTGTTTCATTTATTCGAACTCATGATCTAAACGAGTCGCACATACACCCTAGTACATGTTCCTCGACGCTGAGGACATCCTCGAAGAGCGGGGGATTTCGTGACATTTCTTATTGGCTGTCTTGTGTTTCTAATAAGTTGTTTAATAGTTGGCATGTCGTATATATGGATAGAATAGTTTGGTTTAGATCGATCTTAACCTGATGATTATGATTATGAATTATTTAGATTCAATATCAAATCACGGAAAATTCGAATTATGGTTTGAATTGGAAATGGAATCATGGATTGAATTTACACGGAATTCCCGGTATTTTCATTTTCGACCGCTACAAGATCAACAATGCCATGAGCTTGGGCTTCTGTTGCTGACATAAAAACATCTCTTTCCATGTCTTCGGATATAACCCATAAAGGGTTGCCCGTTCTTTGTACATAAACCTTTGTAAGGGTTTCGCGAAGTTTCAGTAGTTCTTCCGCTTCCAGGATAAATTCCCCTGCTTGTGCCTCATAAAAAGAACTAGCGGGTTGGTGAATCATAACCCTGATAATATTGATATAACATTATGCATGAATGGTTCTTCTATCTCGAACGATTGGGGTCAAGTAAGGGATAAAAAAAACAAGAAGAAAAAAATAGAATAGAATTGAACAACCGTACAGGCATCTTTTGCTCATTGCATACGGCTCTGCAATGGAATTTACTTTTTCCTCCCTTCTATTCTATTCTATCGAAGAAAGAAATAGGATCCCTAGATCCAAATCGTTGAATGATCCATTTACCACCCTTCCTTTCGTATCATAGGAAGAAAAAAATACTATGATGGTTCTGTTGCTTTCTATATTTATCTCATCTGTGATTTAGCAATCCCAAAGTTTCTTTTTGACTTTTTGATACGATCAAAATAAGTCAAAATGATCCTTTTTTCCCATTTTCGTACTCTTTCTTTCATAACATAAATATCAGTAAAGAGACTTCTGGTGTGGAAGAAAATGGTTTGTGACGCTGAAATGTACTCCCGACACATAAGATAAAATCGGAAATAACCCTTGTTTCATACTACTATCTCGATATAAAATCTCATGTTAAGAAAAACAATAATGGATTGTTCATATCGAACTCGAAGTGCCATGCTATTATTACTTATTATTCATATTCGGTATGGCGAAGGCATAGTCTTCTTCTTTTTTTTTCAATAAATATTCATTGGCGCCAAGCGTGAGGGAATGCTATACGTTTGGTAATTTCTCCTCCGACCAGAATGAAAGATCCCATTGAAGCGGCTAATCCCATGCATATTGTATGTACATTGGGTGACACAAATTGCATAGTATCATAGATGGCTATTCCTGGTATTACCCATCCGCCGGGAGAGTTTATAAACAAATAAAGATCCTTAGTATCATCTTCTATACTAAGATATACCATGAGACCAACAAGTTGATTCGAGATCTCGCTATCAACCTCTTGCCCTAAAAAAAGTAATCTTTCTCGATGAAGTCGGTTGATTAGGACAAAATTGTATCCCTTAGGAACCGTACGTGCACCTTTGGATGCATACGGTTCAAAAATAAAATTGCGAAAAAAGAATCAATGTGTCTATTCTATTCCTATTTCTTTTTTTGTAACAGATTTCCGTTTTCTAAAAAAGGGGTTTTTCCCCCATTTTTCAAAAAACATGAGTTTTTACCCCCTTCCCTAAAAAAAAGAATTTACTGATTGAATTAACCTTTCATTGATGTATTGTTTCGTCGAGATGAAAATCACGATGTCATTTTCTTGTTCCTGCATGGGCTCTTTCAATTCTTTTAGGTTTATGTTCTACTCCGGGGAAAGATCTGTCCGAATTCTATTTGCACATATAGGGCAAATGATCTCAGTACCACTTCTTTTTGCTACGACTTTTTTTTTCAATTCGTTTCATGCCTTCCCCCAAACTAAACTATTTGATGTATTCATCATACCGGTTAGCACGGCAGTTTCAGATCACCCCTCCCTATAATAAGTATAAGAATTGTCTATGATACAAGTGGTAATCGCACATATATTACCATTATCAATTTGGTATTTTCTGAACGGAGCCTGGATACTTTATTTTATTAGTCCAAGTCAACCATAAATTCTTCTAATTGATAATATTTATCCTCAATATAAATTGATCTAATTTCACTTCACGCTCCGAATGATTAATGGTTCAATCAATACAATATTTACAATATTTCTTGGGCGAAACGGAGGATATCTCGATCGGGTGAGAAAACGGGTAAATCCCGTATAACCCAATATGTCTGACAAGTCGCACTATACGTCAACCCAAAATGCATCTTCCTCTCCAGGACTCCGAAAAGGTACTTTTGGAACACCAATGGGCATTAAATTTAAGAAAAAAATTAAGTACTATACTTCACTTTAATATGGAAACGTAAGAATGGGTTTATTGTCTTCATCATTTTTTTTCTGTTTATTATATTTTATACATAGATTGAAGGTTTATATAGGAAGACAAAATAAATAAAAATTTGAACGAACGGGTCCGTCGATCATTCGAATAATGAATAAGTATCTATGCATTCCTTCCCCTAAAAAGGGACCAATCCTCCCATTGCGTATTGATACTTATCGAGTATAGAATAGATCTGCTTCTCTTTCTTCTTACGAACAGAATTCTTCCGTTATTTTCAACGGAACGGAAGAAATAGTAACCCTTTTTTATACAGAATCCACTGAAAAGGTTAGGTACATAGTATAAGTTTCAATGCGATAAAGTTACATAGTATCTATTTTTCTTTGCTAAAGGGGTATTTCCATGGGTTTGCCTTGGTATCGTGTTCATACTGTCGTATTGAATGATCCCGGTCGATTGCTTTCTGTCCATATAATGCATACAGCTTTAGTTTCTGGTTGGGCAGGTTCGATGGCTCTATACGAATTAGCGGTTTTTGACCCCTCTGACCCTGTTCTTGATCCAATGTGGAGACAAGGTATGTTCGTTATACCTTTCATGACTCGTTTAGGAATAACGAATTCGTGGGGTGGTTGGGGTATTTCAGGAGGAACTATAACGAATCCGGGTATTTGGAGTTATGAAGGCGTGGCAGGGGCACATATTGTGTTTTCTGGCTTGTGTTTCTTGGCAGCCATCTGGCATTGGGTGTATTGGGACCTAGAAATATTCTGTGATGAACGTACGGGAAAACCTTCCTTGGATTTGCCCAAGATCTTTGGAATTCATTTATTTCTCTCAGGAGTAGCTTGCTTTGGCTTTGGCGCATTTCATGTAACAGGTTTATATGGTCCTGGAATATGGGTATCCGATCCTTATGGACTAACTGGAAAAGTACAATCTGTAAATCCGGCGTGGGGCGCAGAAGGTTTTGATCCTTTTGTTCCGGGAGGAATAGCCTCTCATCATATTGCGGCGGGTACGTTGGGCATATTAGCGGGCCTATTTCATCTTAGTGTCCGCCCGCCTCAACGTCTATACAAAGGATTACGTATGGGCAATATTGAAACTGTACTTTCTAGTAGTATCGCTGCTGTTTTTTTTGCAGCTTTCGTTGTTGCTGGAACTATGTGGTATGGTTCAGCAACTACCCCAATCGAGTTATTTGGTCCTACTCGTTATCAGTGGGATCAGGGATACTTCCAGCAAGAAATATATCGAAGAGTTGGCGCTGGACTAGCAGAAAATCTGAGTTTATCGGAAGCTTGGTCTAAAATTCCTGAAAAATTAGCTTTTTATGATTACATTGGTAATAATCCGGCAAAAGGGGGATTATTCAGAGCGGGATCGATGGACAGCGGAGATGGAATAGCTGTTGGGTGGTTAGGTCACCCCGTCTTTAGAGATAAAGAAGGGCGCGAGCTTTTTGTACGCCGTATGCCCACTTTTTTTGAAACATTCCCGGTAGTTTTGGTAGATGGAGACGGAATTGTGAGGGCCGATGTTCCTTTTAGAAGGGCAGAATCAAAGTATAGTGTTGAACAAGTAGGTGTAACCGTTGAGTTCTATGGTGGCGAACTCAATGGAGTCAGTTATAGTGATCCTGCTACTGTGAAAAAATATGCTAGACGTTCCCAATTAGGTGAAATTTTTGAATTAGACCGGGCTACTTTGAAATCCGATGGTGTTTTTCGTAGCAGTCCAAGGGGTTGGTTCACTTTTGGGCATGCTACGTTTGCTTTGCTCTTCTTTTTCGGACACATTTGGCATGGTGCTAGAACCCTGTTCAGAGATGTTTTTGCTGGTATTGATCCAGATTTGGATGCTCAAGTGGAATTTGGAGCATTCCAAAAACTTGGAGATCCAACTACAAGGAGACAGGCAGTCTGATACAAGATTGCTACGGTATCTTTCGCCTCTATTTTTTTTTTTATTATTTGAATTTAATGGGGTACCTAAGAAATCTTGACTTGAATTACCCACTTTTCTTTTATTTTTTCCCTTTTTTATATGGTAAATGATCCCAAATGAATAGGTGTGGAAGCTATAATTGTAAACCACGATCGAATCTATGGAAGCATTGGTTTATACATTCCTTTTAGTCTCGACTTTAGGGATAATTTTTTTCGCTATCTTTTTTCGAGAACCACCCAAGGTTCCTACTAAAAAAACGAAATGATTTTTCATTATCTCAACTGAAGTTGAAGTAATGAGCCGACCATATTATATAGGTCGGCTCATTACTTCAACTAGTCTAGTCCCCGTGTTCTTCGAATGGATCTCTTAATTGTTGAGAGGGTTGCCCAAAGGCGGTATATAAGGCGTACCCGGTAAAGCTTACAAGTAAACCAGATATAGAGATGGCGACTAGGGTTGCTGTTTCCATTTTGAGATAATTTCAAGATCACAATGGATCTACGATAAGATCGTTTATTTACAACTACAACGGAATGGTATACAAAGTCAACAGATCTCAACCAATGATTAAATAGGATTTATGGCGACACAAACCGTTGAAGGTAGTTCTAGATCTAGGCCAAGACAAACTAACGTAGGGAGTTTATTGAAACCATTGAATTCGGAATATGGTAAAGTAGCTCCGGGCTGGGGGACTACACCACTTATGGGAATCGCAATGGCTCTATTTGCGATATTCCTATCTATTATTTTGGAAATTTATAATTCTTCCGTTTTACTGGATGGAATTTCAATGAGTTAGGTTCATAAAAACAAGGAAGTCCCTGTTTTTTGATCAAAATAACAAATTTACTTAAGACTCGGATTTATAGACCATTCTGGTAGTTCGACTGTGAAATTTATTTGTTTCGGTATTTCCGGAATATGAGCGTGTGACTTGTTATAATTGATCCTATTGATAATACAGAGAAAGAGCCTGTCGTCTCTATCAAGATGATTCTACCTCGTCAGATATTGATTCTAGTATCTGGAACACGGAATATATGGAATAGATCAAGAAAAGAAATATTTGAACTATGATTCATACCTACTATTCAGACCTCGCGACCGGACTCAAAAAAATATGTCAGATAAGTATTTTATAAAGCAAACTATTTTTCTTTCTTCAGACTTTTTTTGTCCGAAGGACAAAGATTTTGTTGAGTCATTACATCTACTCATTGAATAAGTGATCATCAAATGGTTTTTACTCAGAGAACCTTTGAGTTTAGCTTGGGGCGAAATCATCGTGGTTCTAGTATGAATCTGAGGTTTTAATTGATTCATAGGGTCTCAACAAGAGAATTCCTATCAATAGTAAAACAAGAGTAAATCCACATTACGTACAAAAAAATAGGGAAGAGAAGATTCAAGAGGCCCATAACGATCAACATAAAGAAAGACGGACGAGCCAACTTGATATTTTTTGGCATTATCATCACAAAGAAAGAAGAGATTCCGTCTTTTTGTTACTTACTATCTTCGGGACAAATCGAATCAAGCGAATAAGAATAAGAAGTTTTGTACTTTCTATATTCGCGGAAACTAGTATTTGTGTGTTTCTGTTTGAGCCGTACGAGATGAAATTCTCATATACGGTTCTCAGAGGGGGAGTCTT